TTCAAGATTCTCTGTTTTCGATTATCTAATAAATCACTTAATGAAAGTAGATTATCTTCCCATTCATTTCAAAAATTCCATGATCTCTTCCCGAACCAAACATGAATCTTTCAATTCATTTGGCTCTCACGCTCAGTTACTTATTTATTTTATGGGGACATTCCCATATCTTTTTTTGTAATGAGCTTATCCTTTCTTCTCTGTTCGTATTCCAAAATATAGAAACTGATCGTTGATCAAGACCAGAATTTTTGGAGGACTCTTCCGACCAGACAAAAACTCTGTAATTCTCAGCAAAGTTGTTTCTTTTTTTCTCCGAATCCAAAAAAAATTCCTCGTACTTTATACACAGGTTGTCGATTCAGCATGGATAAAGAAAGGCCAGGGTGCCCTTTTTCCAGTAAATTAAATGGTTCAAATCATTTTATCGATATGAGTGTTCTATATCGGCTAAATTGCAACTATTCATTTTGAAACCATCTCCATACTAATATAGTGGTAGAAAGAGTACCAATGTTGCGCCTGGACTTCAAACAGTTTAGCTTTAACCATGTTAAGGGTCCCACATTATTGGTTGATAGAGAATCAAAGTTGATTTCCCAATGAGCCACGAAATGCTATGGTTCGTACATATGATTTCTGAATTGATTCAGACGTAATTCGCGAGATCGTGCACCTTTCTTTCCTAGTTATGAAGAAAAATCAAATAGAGTGCAGCTGGTTGGATCCAGCCTATTATTGAAATAAACAACTCGCACACACTCCCTTTCCAAAAAAGATCAATACACCAAGTACTACACTTAGATTTATTGGATTTGTTGCTAAAATATCGGTATTAAATCCGAAACTCCCGGCGGATGGCCAGTGACCCAAGGAAACGAAAGAATCGGTTACATTTTTCATATGATCTCCTCTTATAGATAGAACTAATAAAATAGAACAGAGCTCCTTTTGTGTTACTTTGCCCCTTTTTTTATTGATTTTTTTATTAATTTCAATAATTCAATTGAGAAATGAAATAAGGAAATTGCTATTTCCATTTTCTTATTGGGAACTTGAATTGAAATGAGAAAATACTGAATTTGTTTAGTATTAGATTCCAGGTCTCATGTCAATTGCGAAATACCTCGTTTGTCGCAACGCTTTCTAAAAACAAAAAAATGTTTCCATTGAATTAAGAACGGGAAGGAAGAAAACGAATGGATCTGCTAATTCCTGATCCTCAAATTAGTCCTTCCCACGGAGTGTTGTCGCAACGAATAATTAAAAGTTCTTGTAGGAGTGAACTCTTGATATAATTCGGAAAAGCAAGTGACAAGACCAAGGTAATAAAATAAGAAAAAAACTTTCGCATTTCTAGGATTAAACAAAAGGATTTGCAAATAAAAGTGCTAATGCCACGACTAGCCCATAAATTGTTAAAGCTTCCATAAAAGCCAGACTAAGCAATAAAGTACCTCGTATTTTACCCTCTGCTTCTGGTTGTCTCGCGATACCTTCTACGGCTTGGCCCGCAGCAGTACCTTGACCAACTCCAGGTCCAATAGAAGCCAGCCCTACGGCCAATCCAGCAGCAATAACGGAAGCGGCAGAAATCAGTGGATTCATGGTAAGCTCCTCGCCTAAAAATAAAGAAATAGTTAATGATACAATCAACCAATGAATTATTATTATTCCGTCCATTACTAAGATCCATCTAGCCGAAATAACTAAGACCTGTGAATTCGAATTAAAGTAATGAGATTATTGAATTAGCAGAACTTCTTCGGTATCTCATTTTTCATTCCTATCCCATGGAGTTTTTATCAATCCATAAGACTCTATTTCTGCCATTTCTTTGTTCCAAACCGCTGTTTCAATTCCGTTATTTCTATTCTTCACTCTTTATGCTCGATTTCGTCTGTTTATTCATTCGTACCAGACGAAACAGAAGGACTAGGAATCCACATCAAAATTCACGGTGTTGCGGGAAAGGAAATAAGATATATGAATGATCCATAACTAGTAAATATCTAATATCACATATACATGCGGTTCTTCCATAACGTAAACCAAACATTTGCATCTTATATTCAATTCAACCGAATTCTAGAATTTTTCTTTGAAACATACATAAGAGTTGATTTATAGACATTACATATATACTTAATATACTTAGTTCGACCCCCTAACCCACTTTTTTTTTTTTGTTTAGTTTAATAGCACGTCGGAACCAGATAACATAACAATTCTTATACAAAATAAAAATTACGTGATATTGTGATTGACTGAACAAATCGAAATAGAATAATAGAATGTTCAAGGGGTATGACACAAGTTGCCAAACGGGAATCCTAGGAAAAAGATCTTTTAGATCTCTTTCCTTTTTTTAGAATTCCATAATATCGTAATCCTTTTTACTACTACCCTAGATCTTATATACTCTATTCTTATATTATGTTCCAAAAGAGTTTATCCGAACCGCCCATACATTGCGGTGGGATAAATTCAAAAAATCTTT